TAACGAGAAGTTAGAACATAAGTGTAAGTGTGGTCTAAGTAAATCAATGGAAAGTCTTGATGGTATTGGGCATACCAGTGGAAGTGAAGAACCCATTCTAAATGATACGAAGAAAAAAATTCCTGGTTGGAGTGATAGTGTCAGTTATAGTTTCAACAATGTTGATTATTTATTTGATATCAGGAATATTTGGAGTTTCATCTCTGATGACACTTTTTTAGTTAAGGATAGGAATGGTGACAGTTATTCTGTATATTTTGATATGGAAAATCAGAGTTTTGAGATTGATAATGATAGTTCTTTTCTGAGTGAATTAGAAAGTTTTTTTTCTCCTTTTTTGAATAGGGGGTCTAAGAAAAACAATCACTACTATTATCATTACATGTATGATACTCAATCTAGGTGGAATAATCACATTAATAGTTGCATTGATAGTTATCTTCGTTGTGAAGTCAGTATTAATAGTTCCATCTTAGGTGGTAGTGGTACTGACAATTCCAGCGACTGTTATATTTATAATTTCATTTGTACTGAAAATGTAAGTGGTAGTGAAAGTGGAAATTATAGTAGTTATAGTATAAGAACTAGCAAAAATGGAAGTAAGTTCAATATAAGAGGAAGATCTAATGATTTTGATATAAATAAAAAATACAGACATTTATGGGTTCAATGCGAAAATTGTTATGGATTAAATTATAAAAAATTTTTTCGGTTAAAAATGAATATTTGTGAACAGTGTGGATATCATTTGAAAATGAGTAGTTCAGATAGAATCGAAGTTTTGATTGATCCGGGCACTTGGGATCCTATGGATGAAGATATGGTCTCTATGGACCCCATTGAATTTCATTCAGAAGAGGAACCTTATAGAGATCGTATCGATTTTTATCAAAGAAAGACAGGTTTAACTGAAGCTGTTCAAACAGGCATAGGTCAATTAAATGGTATTTCTATAGCAATTGGGGTTATGGATTTTCAGTTCATGGGAGGTAGTATGGGATCGGTAGTAGGTGAGAAAATCACCCGTTTGATTGAATATGCTACTAATCGATCTCTACCTGTCATTATTGTGTGTGCTTCTGGAGGAGCACGCATGCAAGAAGGAAGTTTAAGCTTGATGCAAATGGCTAAAATATCTTCTGCTTTATATAATTATCAATCAACTAAAAAGTTATTCTATGTATCAATCCTTACATCTCCTACAACCGGTGGAGTAACAGCTAGTTTTGGGATGTTGGGAGATGTCATTATTGCTGAACCTAATGCGTACATTGCTTTTGCGGGTAAAAGAGTAATTGAACAAACATTGAATAAGATAGTACCCGATGGTTCACAAGCGGCAGAGTATTTATTCCATAAAGGCTTATTCGACCTAATCGTACCACGTAATCCTTTAAAAGGTGTTCTGAGTGAGTTATTTGAGCTCCACGGCTTCTTTCCCTTGAATCAAAATTCAAAAAATTAAAGTATAGCGCCAGATTAGATTCAGTTATTTTATTTGTAGCGAACAAGTATTTAGTTTATTGTAATAAAAAAACAAAGAAAAACGTTCCTTGGTGACATAAGTTTCACTTTTTAGTAAGAGTCAAAAGTTTCGGATAATTTTTTTTCTTCCAGATCCTTTTTTTTATCTTACCTCTATTCATGATTAGGAATTATGAACCCTCTATCAAGAGGCTAAAAAAGTGAATTTATCCTTCCGCGGAATTCTAATTGTAAGAAATAAAAAGAATTTTATCTGGCCTTCTTACGTATTAATAGAGACAATAATGAAAAATAGCAAAATAAAAAGAAATAGAAAATATGGAATAGAAGTGATTTTATTTCGATATCTATCGATAACCGACCTTTTTTACTATGAATCTCTGTTTTGTTTGTTGGATCAGATTATTTAATTTAGAGTCGCGAATTCAGAAATTCATATTCATAATAAACTATTTTATTTTCATAATAAAAAACTCCTTTTTAGTTAATAATAATTTATTAGTTAATAATTATTTAGTTAATAAAAAATTCCGTACCTCATTTGTTAATAATAAACTCCTTACCTTATTACATTAGATTAGAAAGCTTAACTTATTAGATTAGAAAGAAAGAATATAAGGATGGCAGAAGAATAATAAAAATTTTAAAAGCAAATTATCATATCCATATTTGTGGAGAAAGATGAATAGGTATACTTAATTTAGTTCTACATTTTAGCATTTATTATTTGATTATTTAAAATTAATAAAGTTATTTTATATTATTTACTAATTACATTTATATATAATTTATATTATTCTATTATATTATATATATTCTAATTATATAATAATTAATTATCTTATATTATCTTATATTATCTTATATCTTATATATAGTTAATACTACTTAACTTACTTACGTAATATTATATTATATTTCATACTATATTTTATATAAATCACAATAGTCAATATTACTTATAATAGATATACTTATCATATCATAAGATATCTTTCTAATGGATACAAATATATAGATACAAATATTAAATCGAGGCACCCATTCTATGACAGATCTCAACTTACCCTCTATTTTTGTGCCTTTAGTAGGCCTAGTATTTCCGGCAATTGCAATGGCTTCTTTATCTCTTCATGTCCAAAAAAATAAGATTGTCTAGATCCGATGGGACCAAATCTTATCAATTTATTTCAACACTCGATCATAATACGGATATTTATTTAGTGTAATATGGTATGATATGTGAGTCTTTCCACACACAAATGAAAGAACGGTTATGCATGCGCGGATACATGATATCCGCATAAATGCATGTATATGCGAGGTATAGCTAGTTAAAAAGAAAAATGCATTAACGAATATTTTGATTTAATAGAAAGTCAATGTATCTAACCAATTACTCCACATCAGAATAGTGCTAGTTTTTGAAAGTTACTTCGGGATCAAGCAAGGTAAAGTCAAATTCACAAATTCATTTGGGTTATTCTCTCAATTCCAATCGAATGCAACTGGATCTAGTATAGTATGAATTGGCGATCAGAACATATATGGATAGAACTTATAACGGGGTCACGAAAAACAAGTAATTTTTGCTGGGCCTGTATCCTTTTTTTAGGTTCACTAGGATTCTTACTGGTTGGAACTTCCAGTTATCTTGGTAGGAATCTGATATCCGTATTTCAATCTCAGCAAATTGTTTTTTTTCCACAAGGGATCGTGATGTCTTTTTACGGGATTGCGGGTCTATTCATTAGCTCCTATTTGTGGTCCACAATTTTGTGGAATGTAGGTAGTGGTTATGACCGATTCGATAGAAAAGAAGGAATAGTGTGCATTTTCCGTTGGGGATTTCCTGGAATAAATCGTCGCATCTTCCTTCGCTTTCTTATGAGAGATATCCAATCAATCAGAATTGAGGTTAAAGAGGGTCTTTCTCCTCGTCGTGTCCTTTATATGGAAATCAGAGGCCAAGGGGCCATTCCCTTGACTCGTACTGATGAGAATTTGACTCCACGAGAAATTGAACAAAAAGCTGCCGAATTGGCCTATTTCTTGCGCGTACCGATTGAAGTATTTTGAATGAATTGAAGAATAAAAGTTTTCTCAGCATGGGGAAAAGAACTCGCAAATTCCTTTTTTAATACAATTGAAGTCTTTTCGGAATGTTCATTTGAATAAAACATATTATATTATTCTATTTCCCCGTGCCCTTGTCGCGGCGCCTCACATAGAATAAAACAAAAAACAGCAAGAGGACGTATATGGAATAACTATAATAAACTAATATACTATAAGTAAAAACTTAAAATTAAGAAAAGAAGAAAATTTTAGTATACCATTTGTATTTAGTATACCATTTGTATACAAAAAGTATTTCATATGCGTATGGATCCCAACTCAATTCTTTTATACTTGAAAATTTCAACTAAAAAAAAGTCAATAAGTAGGGATTCATCCAATATATCTGAACATTTATTTCGCAATACAAAATTCATCTCATCTTTTTCTTTTTCGGCCAAGATTTTCAATTGATACCTTATCTTATTTTCCTGGATTGTAGCTAGATGGTGAAACATTTCGAAATAATTAATTGATCCGGGGGGGATTCGTTTCTAAATCCGATTCGTAATTTTATTAAGTGGATTTTCGAGTATTCATCGAAAGGAACAAATGAAGATGCAATTGCTTCGAATTTGTCCAATTGAGATATCTCGGAATAATATTGATTTTTTGATTTTCATTCGAAAAAGGACCCTTATTCTATTTCTATATTCCTTCTAGATCCAAGAACTAAACTAAATTATTACATACACAAAAATTAAATAGAAATAGAACCATAGATTCAATACCTTGTTATAGAACTCGTGCTTCAGAGAAATATCATATAGAGTCAACTAATGAATAATGAAGCGGGTTCATGAACAATTCAATTCACAGATAAAAAATGAAAAAAAAGAAAGCATTGCCTTCTTTCCCATATCTTGCATCTATAGTTTTTTTGCCCTGGTGGGTCTCTTTCTCATTTAATAAATGTCTGGAACTTTGGGTTACCACTTGGTGGAATACTAGGCAATCCGAAACTCTCTTCAATGATATTCAAGAGAAAAACCTTCTAGAAAGATTCATAGAATTAGAAGAACTCTTTCTGTTGGACGAAATGATAAAGGAGTACCCGGACACACATATACAAAAACTTCGGATAGGAATACACAAGGAAACGATCCAACTGGTCAAAACACATAATGAATATCATCTTCAGATCATTTTGCATTTCTCGACAAATATAATCTGTTTCGCTATTCTAAGTGGTTATTTTATTCTGGGTAATGAGGAACTTGTCATTCTTAACTCTTGGGTTCAGGAATTCCTATATAACTTAAGTGACACAATAAAAGCTTTTTCGATTCTTTTATTTACTGATTTATGGATTGGATTTCACTCGACCCATGGTTGGGAACTCATAATAGGTTCGGTCTACAACGATTTTGGATTGGCTCATAACGATCAAATTATATCTGGTCTTGTTTCCACTTTTCCAGTTATTCTAGATACAATTGTGAAATATTGGATCTTCCATTATTTAAATCGTGTATCTCCTTCGCTTGTAGTCATTTATCATTCAATGAATGAATGAAGAACTTGATTGATCCCCTGGTATCAATCAAATCAGAATCTTTCTTTCTCTATCATTTTCAATCTTAGTTAATTCTTTATATTTATACCTCTTCAAGGTAGTCATCCTATATTCCAGTACAACTATTCCAGTACAATGGCAGACTCGTGCATAGGGAACTATACTAGCTACCTATCTAATTTATTGTAGAAATTCCGGGATTCATGATTGGACATGCAAAATAGAAATACTTTTTCTTGGGTAAAGGAACAGATGACTCGATCCATTTCTGTATCGATCATGATATATGTAATAACTCGGGCATCTATTTCAAATGCATATCCCGTTTTTGCGCAGCAGGGTTATGAAAACCCACGAGAAGCAACTGGACGAATTGTATGTGCCAATTGCCATTTAGCTAATAAGCCCGTGGATATTGAAGTTCCGCAAGCTGTGCTTCCTGATACTGTATTTGAAGCAGTTGTTCGAATTCCTTATGATATGCAACTGAAACAAGTTCTTGCTAATGGTAAAAAAGGGGGTTTGAATGTGGGTGCTGTTCTTATTTTACCCGAGGGATTCGAATTAGCCCCCCCTGATCGTATTTCTCCCGAGTTGAAAGAAAAGATAGGAAATCTGTCTTTTCAGAGTTATCGTCCTAATAAAAAAAATATTCTTGTGATAGGTCCTGTTCCCGGTCAGAAATATAGTGAAATTGTCTTTCCTATTCTTTCCCCCGACCCTGCTACGAAGAAAGACGTTCACTTCTTAAAATATCCCATATATGTAGGTGGGAACAGAGGAAGGGGTCAGATTTATCCTGATGGTAGCAAGAGTAACAATACAGTCTATAATGCTACATCTGCAGGTATAGTAAGCAAAATAGTACGTAAAGAAAAGGGGGGATATGAAATATCCATAGTTGATGCATCGGATGGACGTCAAGTGGTTGATATTATACCTCGAGGGCCAGAACTTCTTGTTTCCGAGGGTGAATCCATCAAGCTTGATCAACCATTAACAAGCAATCCTAATGTAGGAGGGTTTGGTCAGGGAGATGCGGAAATAGTGCTTCAAGATCCATTACGCGTTCAAGGCCTTTTGTTCTTCTTCGCATCTGTTATTTTGGCACAAGTTTTCTTGGTTCTTAAAAAGAAACAGTTTGAAAAGGTTCAATTGTACGAAATGAATTTCTAGGTCCAGAGATTTCTTAGCATCAAGTTGGTAAAAAGTACCGATTTCGTGTCGATCGATACAATTATGTATGATCAAAAAATTCTGTAAATCCTCAAAATTCTGTAAATCCTTTTGCTTACTTTGTTTATACTATTTTTGTTTTGTGGGACGTCTGGAATTCAGTACTTGTATCCCAATTTTGAGTAAAAGACAATAGGCATATAAATACAAAAGAAGAGAATACAAGGCAAGGATGGGAAAAAGGAACAAATACTTTTAGGAAGGATTACTAGTCTTCCGAATCTTCTATTCGACACAAGAAAAGGGTGAAAAATCCTTTTCTTGTGTCGTCTTGTATCGAAATACTAATCACATTTTTTTCCTATTCCTCAAAGATTACTATTCCTTCTTTTCCGGGTCTATCGGAATTCCTTTGTTTAGATTCACAAGAAGTAGTGGACAAACAAAGGGAAAGAAAGGATTATGGGGGAGTAATTTATTGAGCAAATAGAACTTCTTCACTTATTTCATTTCTTCATTTATTCAATTAAGTTAAACTTATAACTTAGACAAATTATTCAAACAAAGAAAAGACTTTTATTGTTCTTGTTGAAGGGAGTTTTTTTACGAAGATCCTAATCTATTATCTGATCAGAGTTTTTATTTATTTATTTTTTTAGAGTAGTTTTGATTAAAGTTCTATTAGTTTAGTCTAGAAATGATTTGCAGGATGTCTCATCCGTATAAATCCATATAAATATAATATTATATTGGATTATCTAGAAAATCGATTGATTCATAGTTCCTGCCCTTCCCACATAATATATTCACTCTTAGGAAACAAGAAGAAAGAAGGAATCAATCGATAGATTCAATTCTTCACAAACATCATTAAGAAACAAAAAAATAGAGTGGAGTGGTTTTGAACATCAGAGCAAAGGATCCATTTTGTCATTTCTACGAATAGAATATTTTGATTATGTTGACTGGATAACTAACCAATTTAATTTGTAGGTTGTGGAATAGATCAAAATCTCATTATAAGGGTAAGAACTCAGCGGGCCCTTTCCGTTCTAAATCAGACAAAGGAGGGTAAGGACCCGCTAAGTTCTTACTTTTTCATGTCTACAATACGGCCCATCCGATTACTAGAGAGATGAACCCAACCCGGAATATGAACCGTAAAAGAAAACACCTACTAAACCGATCACAGGAATACCAGTTAC